AAATTTGTATCAAATTCGAACTAGTAACTAATCCCAACATTAAAGTATTGAAAAAACTCATATAAGCAAAAAATCTCAAATAGCTTTGATCATGAGACATATAATTATCACTATAAAAAAGAACCATAATTCCAACTGTAGTAATTAATATTAACAAAATAGAAGTAAGTGGGTCAATCAAGTGTCCGAACTCTAAAGAAAAATCATTATTGATGGTCCACGACCATATATGTTGATAAATAAAACTGCTATTTATTTGCTGAATAGACAGATGGATTGAAAAAATCATAACTATACTTAACAATAAAACACTTGGAAAAGCCCACATACGACGAAGTTTTTTTGTTGTCGCCGGAAAAAGTGGAAGTCCTGCTCCTATTAATATAGGGACTGGGAATGTAAGGAAAGGTATGATCCATGAATATTGATATATATGTTCCATAAAAAAAACTTTTTTAATTACTAATTAATTATTTCGTGTTTCTGATTTATCAGCTCTTATATCTTTTTAAATCAGTCAATAAAGAAAATAAATGAAAAAGAAAAAATACAAAGTATGGAAAACTTAAATCCAATTTTATATTTCTATTTTTAATTATTAGCAATGTTTAAAAAATAATTCACATATTCAAATCAAAAATAAAAATGCTTTTCACATTCAACTGTAGCAATAAATAACTTCTTTATTTTTGAATGGAAGTTCCAAACAAGGGTCCTTTCTATATCAAAAAGCATATTCGAAAAGTTTTTGTGAAAAGAAAGGGACGTTGGGCAGTATTGAAAGCGTTTTCGTTAGCGAAATCTCTTTCTACCGGTAATTCAAAAAGTTTTTTTTTTGTGACAAATAAAAAAGAAAAAGTTGGAATAATCTGATTTTACTTGATATGATAAAGAAAAGGTCTAATTTTTTTTTTATAATTTCGAATAGAAAATAGCAATTTCTAATATAAAAGATACAATATAAAAAATCGAATATCGAAAAAATCTATTCTATTATCTTTCTATTATATATAGAACTATTCTAGAATTCTAGAATATAATTAATCGAATTCTTCTATGTATATATAACCTATCTATTATGTATCTCTTTTATATAATAATAATATTTTCGAATATTTTCTAATAGAAAATAGATACAAAAGATATATATAAATAATATAGAAATAAAAATATATAAAGATTTCCCTCTCTTTTCTTTTTTTTTTCTTTTTTTATTTAATATTTTTTGTTAATTTGATATTTTGAACTAATGAATATTAAATGGACCTCCTTTTTGTTTTTATCATATATAGAATAAAGCATTCTTTTGTCTACTGAATTAGAAAAATGATACTTTTTTTTTTGAAAAAAAAAACCTTTCCTATTTTATTTAGATAAAATGTGTCAGTTTTGAAAAGACAATTTTTGTTTTAAGTACGTAGCAGAACTGGAGATTTTGTTGTTATATGATATCTAATTATGTTTTGAAATCCTAACCCAAACTCTTTCCACAAAAAAACTAAGCAATAAAATATTTACATAAATCTATTGAATGTAATATTTAAATTGGAATTCATAAAATTTGATTTGTTTTCATTCTTAAATAACAATTTCGTCATGAATTTGAATATTTCGTAAAAAGTATTGCCTCAAAGCTCGACGATTAAATAAAAATAGATTATTATGATTTCAAGCAAGCCGCTATGGTGAAATTGGTAGACACGCTGCTCTTAGGAAGCAGTGCTAGAGCATCTCGGTTCGAGTCCGAGTAGCGGCATTACATCCTGTAATTTTCAAAAGGATACATTATATCCTATAATAACTTTACTTCCTAATTTCAATTCTATATACGAAAAGAGGAACCCCCCATAACTTTTTTATTTTATTTTTTATTTTATGATAGTTTCGGCTTTAGAACATATATTAACTCATATATCTTTTTCAGTCGTGTCAATTGTAATTACAATTCATTTGATAACCTTATTAGTCGATGAATTCGTAGAACTCTATGATTCGTCAGAAAAAGGCATGATAACTACTTTTTTCTGTATAACAGGATTATTAGTTACTCGTTGGTTTTTTGGTGGACATTTACCATTAAGTGATTTATATGAATCATTAATCTTTCTTTCATGGGCATTTTCTCTTATTCATATAGTTCCGTATTTTAAAAAATATAAAAATTATTTAAGCGCGATAACCACGCCAAGTACTTTTTTTACTCAAGGGTTTGCCACTTCGGGTCTTTTAAAAGGCATGCATCAATCGGAAATGTTAGTACCCGCTCTTCAATCCCAATGGTTAATGATGCACGTAAGTATGATGATATTGGGCTATGCAGCTCTTTTGTGTGGATCATTATTATCAGTAGCATTTCTAGTCATTAGGTTTCAAAAAATCATAAGAATTTTTGATAAAAGCAATAATTTATTAAACGATTCATTTTACTTTAATGAGATACAATATATAACGGAACGAAAAAATTTTTTAAGAAATATTTCTTTTCTTTCTTCTAGGAATTATTATAGGTTTCAATTGATTCAACAATTAGATGATTGGAGTTATCGGATTATAAGTATAGGATTTATTTTTTTAACTATAGGTATTCTTTCGGGAGCAGTCTGGGCTAATGAAGCATGGGGATCATATTGGAATTGGGACCCAAAGGAAACTTGGGCATTTATTACATGGACCATATTCGCGATTTTTTTTCATACTCGAACAAATAAAAATTTGGAGGGTTTAAATTCGGCAATTGTCGCTTCTATCGGTTTTCTTATAATTTGGATATGCTATTTTGGAGTTAATTTATTAGGAATAGGACTACATAGTTATGGTTCATTTACATTAACAATTACCAATTGAAGAAAGGGTCTGACGAATGCAACTCTCTAGGATAGCAAAACATAGAGACAAAAAGCTTCAGATAAGCTGTTGAGAACTTTTTGAATCACCATACTAGTTGATTCAAAAAGTTCTCACAAATGCCAAAAATTTTTGCTTAGAATTCGTTTTTTTTTTTAATTAAAATTCAAGATTGAAGCGAGGAAAAAAGAAGTTTTTTCATTGTATAATCTAAGAATTTTTAATTTTTTAAAATCATAGGATTTCTTTTTTTTTTTTTTAGAAAAACTATCTATAAAAATAATTAGATAGAATAGCTTCGACTCTGTCAATTGATAATGAGAAAACGAAATCCGGATAAATACCAATACTTATTACAGGAAGAAGGATAGAGATGGAAACAAATAATTCCCGAGGTCCAGAATCAAAAAAATAAGAGTTTGGGGCATTAAACAGTTTGTATCCATAGAACATCTGTCGTACCATAGATAATAAATAAATAGGAGTTAATATCATTCCAACTGCCATTACGATAGTAATTAATATTTTTGCCGTTAAAAGGTATTTTTGGCCACTAATTAGTCCAAAAAAGACTATCAATTCCGCAAAAAAGCCACTCATGCCCGGTAATGCAAGGGAAGCTAGTGATAAAATACTGAAGGTCGTGAATAGTTTTGGCATTAGGGGAGCCATTCCGCCCATTTCGTCAAGATAAAGACGACGTATTCTATCATAACCAGTTCCCGCCAAGAAAAAGAGTGCAGCACCAATAAATCCATGAGATAGAATTTGTAAAATAGCTCCATTGAGTCCCATATCAGTTATAGAGCAAATTCCTATAATTATGAAACCCATATGAGATACAGAAGAATAGGCTATTCTTTTTTTTAAATTTCGTTGACCAGGAGATGTTGAAGCTGCATAGATTATTTGCATTACACCTATTAGTATCAACCAGGGGGAAAAGATAGAATGAGCATGAGGTAATAATTCCATATTGATTCGAATCAATCCATACGCCCCCATTTTTAATAGGATTCCGGCTAGAAGCATACAAGTACTGTAATGTGCTTCTCCATGAGTGTCTGGTAACCATGTATGTAAGGGTATAATCGGTGATTTGACAGCAAAAGTAATAAGAAATCCAATATAGAAAAATATTTCTAGTCCCACAGGATATGATTGATTGGCTGATGTTTCAAAATTGAATGTTGGTTCATTAGAACCATATAAAGCGATACCTAAAGCTCCCATTAATAAAAAAACCGAACCTCCTGCAGTATACAAAATAAACTTTGTAGCTGAATACAGACGTTTCTTTCCCCCCCACATGGATAGAAGTAGATAGACGGGAATTAATTCTAACTCCCACATGATAAAAAAAAGTAAAAGATCTTGAGATGAAAATAATCCTATTTGAGCACTATACATTGCTAACATCAGAAAATGGAATAATCGAGAATCCCGAGTAATCGGCCAAGCCGCTAAAGTAGCTAAAGTGGTGATAAATCCTGTCAGTAAAATAGGTCCTAAAGAAAATCCATCTATTCCCAATCTCCAGTACAAATCAAAAAACGGGATCCATTTATAATCTTCTGCTAATTGGATTAATGGGTCCTCAAATTGGAAATAATAAGAGAACGCATAAGTGATTAAAAGGAGCTCTACTATACATATATATAAAGTATACCACCTAATTACCTTATTTCCTCTATGAGGGAAAAATAAAATTAATAAACCCGCCGCTATCGGTAAAACTACAAATATTGTTAACCAAGGAAAAGAATTCGTGGTAAAGACAAGATACGCTTAGACTAGAAAAACCCGTGCTAGAAAAAATTTTTTCGAGTACGGGTTTTTGTCGGTAAACAAAAAAGCAAATGTATTCAAGTGGGGTTTTCTGGAAACTATCAATAAGCTAGACCCATGCTTCGAGTTGTTTCATGCCATAAATAAACTCGAACACTCAAGAAATCCGTTGGACAAGCGGATTCACATCTTTTACAACCGACACAATCCTCTGTTCTTGGAGCGGAAGCAATTTGCTTGGATTTACACCCATCCCAAGGTATCATTTCTAATACATCCGTGGGACAGGCTCGGACACATTGAGTACACCCTATACATGTATCATAAATTTTTACTGAATGTGACATTGGATTAAAAATTTTTTTAACGTCATAAAATTTCAATCTAGTAAATTTCTAAATGAATCAGCATATATTTAGAAACCAGACGAATCAATGATTTACCAGAAATTTTATCAATTCTGGATAAACTTCTGAGATAGAGCCAAGATACTTTAATTTCTTACGTTTTCACAAACATGATCAGACAACTTAGGTATCATACATGACAACTCAAATTAATGAATATGAAAATTATATTCTATACAATTAATACTACTTATTCAACAAATTCGATTGATTGATACAGGTGGATTTTCTGTTACGATAAATTGACGAAACAATAGCCGGTCCAATAGCTGCTTCAGCGGCTGCGATAGCTATAACAAAAATTGAAAAAATATTTCCTTTTAGTTGGCGACTATCAAAAAAATCAGAAAATGTTACGAAATTTATATTAACAGCATTCAGTATAAGCTCAAGACACATAAGGGCTCTAACCATATTTTGACTCGTGATCAATCCATAGATACCGATAGAAAATAAACAGGCACTCAAAATAAGTACATGTTCGAGCATCATTGATCAACTCCTTATCAATTTTTCAATTTCGATTTATTTCAATATGAACAACAATTCCACCTGAGATTGACTAGAATTAAGAATATCATAAGTACCGAACAAATAAATCTATGGATAATAGATCAAATAAAAGAATTTATACATAAATAATCTTTAAATAAAATTGAAGGAAAAGAGATGTGATAACATAGAAAACAGTTTTAATTTTGATTTCGATTATTAATTCGAAAAACTTTTTACTGACGAGCCACAGCAATCGCACCTATCAAAGCAACTAAAAGAATTATTGAAATGAATTCAAATGGAAGAAAAAAATCTGTTGCTAAATGAATTCCAATTTGTTGACCATTACTTATCAAATCTTGTTCTATAATCTGATTTGTTGTTGTAGTCCAAATAATTCCGTACCATGACGTATCTGGAATAATAGTAATTAATGAAACAAAAATACTTGTACAAACTAAGGAAGTAACCCCATTTCCAACAGTCCAAAGATTAAAATCTTTGTAATATTCTGAACCATTCATGAACATTACGGCAAATATAATTAAAACATTTATAGCTCCCACATAAATAAGGAGCTGTGCAGCAGCTACAAAATGAGAGTTTGATAAAATATAAACTAAAGATATACAAACAAGAACGAACCCTAATGAAAAGGCAGAATAAATTGGGTTAGTAAATAATACTACCCCTAAACCTCCTAATATAAGACCTAATCCCAGAAAGACTAAAAGAAAATCATGTATTAGTCCAGGTAAATCCATTGCACGTAAAATAAGAAATAAAAAAATTGAATTGTTTCTTCATGACCTTATTGACTATTGACTTGACCAGGAAAAACTTTTTTATTTTATATTTATTATTATTATTATAGGCTCTTAATTTTAAATCCGAAGGGGTGTAAATAATTACTATATGTACAACTATTGAACTAATTTCATTCTTTCTTGAATTTCTTGAAAAAGGCATTCTCAATTTTATTCTCGAAAGAATTGTGGATAGAATTATAGATATCTTAATAGATTGTCAATCCAAATTTAGTTTCGATGCAATTTTCATCAATCAAATCAATAGTTGGAATTTCGAATTTTTGTAGTCATTGACCAAGAAAATGAAAGAAACCCCCTTCCATACTTTTTGATCAAAACAGAATTTTCCTTTTTTTAGTTTAATAATTGTATTTTTAAATCAATCAAAGTGGTTTATCCATTTTTTTTTTAGTTGAATTCAAAATTGTTCGAATCGTATAATCGTCAACTACTGATATTGGTAAACGACCCAAAGCAATTTGATTATAATTCAATTCATGACGATCATAAGTAGAAAGCTCATATTCTTCCGTCATTGATAAACAATTTGTTGGACAATACTCAACACAGTTGCCGCAAAATATACAGATTCCGAAATCAATACTGTAATTAAGTAACCGTTTCTTTCGAATGTCAGTTTCCAATTTCCAATCAACAACAGGCAGATCTATAGGGCATACACGAACACATACTTCACAAGCAATGCATTTATCAAATTCGAAATGGATTCGACCGCGGAAACGCTCCGATGTTATTAATTTTTCATAAGGATATTGAATAGTTACAGGTAAACGATTTGCATGGGATAAGGTAATCATGAAACTTTGACCAATGTACCTTGCGGCTCGTATGGTTTGTTGCCCATAATTCATGAACCCAGTTACCATGGGAAACATAGGGTAAATTTTTATGAATAATTTGATTTTTGTTTTTTTCTCTTGTTTGAGTTGAAGACAACTCATAATATTCTTTTCTTCTAGTTTTCTTTATTATTAATTATTACTTTATTAGTAATTATTATTAGAATTTTTCTAATTTTATTTTTTTATTATCCTTTTCTTTTATAGTGAAAGAAGTTGGAAAGAGGTTGTTAATAATAGATTACCGAGGGAAATTGGTAAAAGAAATTTCCATCCAAGATTTAAAAGTTGGTCCATTCGTAGTCTAGGTAAAGTCCATCTTGTTGTGATAGAAATGAACAAGAACAAATAAGTTTTAAACAATGTAATAAAGATACCAATTGTTGGTCCAACGACTACACTTATCTTATTTATTTCAAAAAACTCATGAACGAATATATACGGAATACACATATTCCAACCACCCAAGTAAAGAACTGTTACAAATAATGAAGAAACTAATAAGTTTAGATAGGAAGCAATATAAAATAAACCAAATTTAATACCCGAATATTCCGTTTGATAACCTGCTACTAATTCTTCTTCTGCTTCTGGCAAATCAAAAGGTAATCTTTCACATTCTGCTAGTGAAGAAATAAAAAAAATCAAAAATCCTATCGGTTGACGCCACAAATTCCACCCCCAAAAACCAGATTTTGATTGTGCCTCAACTATATCAACTGTACTTGAACTGTTAGATAATCATAGTCGGTGATAACATCACTGTTCCCATCGCTATTACAGAACCGTACATGAGATTCTTACCTCATACGGCTCCTCGAAGTTCAGAAATAAATTTAAGGACCAGATCGATTGTATTATTTATTTTGATATATTTGTAGAATAGATCGGATCAAAATAAAATAAAATCTATCGACGTTCCAAAATTCGAGCAATGAAATTCTATCTGTTATAATACTAAAAATAAAAAAGTACTTCGGAATTGATCTCATCCTTTAATAATTTCAATTTTTCTTTTTTAAGTAATAACTTTAATCCTTCAATAAAATACTCTTTGTAAAATTCCTTGTTAAAATACCAATAGATATTTCAACCTATCGTTTTCGATTACGAGAATATTCCGAATTATGACACGAATTCTATCTCTATGAATATCGATATAGGAGAAAAGAATAAAAAAATCAATTTTTTTTTTCTATTGTAATTCGATTCTTTTTTTTTCGTTCTTATTCTTCTTTCTGAAAAAACGAAACGACAAGGGGATTAAAAAAAGGAAAGGATTATTTCGTTCCGGATAGTGAGTTCTTTAATTGTTGGGTAGGAGCATACTCTGGATTGGAATCATGGGGAGCACTGCCTGATCATTTCTACGAACTTAAAGCCCCGATTAATATACTTTTTTTTGTCGAAATAGCTTTTTCGATAATTTTTAAAATCTCTATTACTAACCCTTTGTGTATCTTCGTGTTCCTAACCATCCACTCATTTTTGCTCAATCACCTGTTAGCATTAGGGTAATACCTATGGAGAATACCTATAAATGATAGTGAAAACTCCATAAAGTTAATCTTTTGAGCCCGCTTCAAGTTAGGATGACTAATCAACCAATCTCGGGGCAAACCGTCTTTTTTTCTTCTGTTTATTTCTGTTTTCCTTTTTATTTTTGTACATAGGAAATGAGTCTCAATTTTTTTACTGCAAATTTCGAAGTTGTTTTTTTCACTCATATAACTATCCAATTTAGTTCATCAACCAAAATGATGAATAAAAAATGAAGATATCTATTCAAGTCATTTCGCTTTCTTCCTAAAAAGAAAAGAATAGCGAGAAATTTCTGTTTCAACGAATCGCACGTAGAGATATGGCTAACACACAAATAGTTAAAGGTATTTCATAACTAATCGATTGAGCAGCAGCTCGTAGACCACCTAAAAAGGAATATTTATTATTTGATCCATATCCTGACATAAGAAGTCCAATGGGAGCAATACTTGAAATGGCAATCCATAAAAAAACACCAATATTTAGATCAGTTAAAACAAAGTGATAGCCAAAAGGAATTACTGAATAGCTTAAGAGAGTTGATATGACTGCTATAGATGGCCCAATACTGAATAAATGAGTATCCCCCCTAGATGGAAAAATATTTTCTTTGAAAAGTAGTTTTGTCCCATCCGCTAGAGCTTGAAGAACTCCTAAAGGACCCGCATATTCGGGTCCAATACGTTGTTGTATCCCTGCGGATATTTCTCTTTCTAACCATACAATTACTAGTATGCTTATCGTGATTCCCACTACAAGAGTCAAAATAGGAGCAAACTCCCATATAATTCCATAGACCTCGTTTAAGGATTCTAAGCTAGCAAAAGAATGGATAGCTTGTACTTCTGTTGTATCAATTATCATTTCAACGATCAACTTCTCCCATAATGATATCTATACTACCTAATATTGTCATAATATCAGCCAATTTCATTCTTTTAACTAATTCAGGAAGAATTTGCAAATTGATAAAACCCGGCGGTCGAATTTTCCATCTCCAAGGAAACCCGCTCTGATCCCCTATCAGAAAAATTCCCAATTCTCCTTTTGGGGCTTCCACTCTGACATAAAGTTCTTGTTTCGGTAATTCAAAAGTAGGAGAAGTTTTTTTACTAATGAATCGATATTCGAAATCGTTCCATTCCGGATTCTTTTCTCTATCAAAACGTCGGGTTTCTAAATTCTCATAGGGCCCCCCCGGAATTCCTTCAAGAGCCTGTTGAATAATTTTTATAGATTCCAGCATTTCACCAATTCGGACTAAATAACGAGCTAATGAATCTCCTTCTTTTTGCCACTGGACTTCCCAATCAAATTCGTCGTAAGACTCATAATGATCAACTTTACGAAGATCCCATTGGACTCCGGAAGCTCGTACCATTGGTCCCGATAAACCCCAATTTATTGCTTCCTCCGCACCAACAATACCTACTCCTTCAACTCGTTCTAAAAAAATAGGATTTCGCGTAATAAGTTTTTGATATTCAGCAACTCCTGTTAAAAAATAATCGCAAAAATCCAAACATTTATCTATCCAACCATGAGGTAGATCAGCCCCTACCCCCCCGATACGAAAATAATTATGCATCATTCTCATACCAGTGGCAGCTTCAAATAAATCATATATTAACTCTCTCTCTCTAAAAATATAGAAGAAAGGAGTCTGTGTACCAATATCTGCCATAAAAGGCCCAAGCCATAACAAATGAGAAGCTATACGACTTAATTCCAACATAATTACTCGGATATAGCCAGCCCTTTTGGGCACTTGAATATTTCCTAACAGTTCTGGACCATTTACTGTTATTGCTTCTGTGAACATAGTAGCCAAATAATCCCACCGTGTTACATAGGGCAAATATTGTATAATTGTTCGATTTTCCGCAATTTTTTCCATTCCTCTGTGTAAATAACCTAATATTGGTTCACAATCAATAACATCCTCGCCGTCTAGAGTAACGATGAGTCGAAGAACACCGTGCATTGATGGGTGGTGGGGACCCATATTCACTATCATAAGGTCTTTTCGTTTAGCTGGTATATTCATAGGAGTTTCCTCGATCCATTCCACGAGTTACTGAAAACAAAAAGAAGTTCATCTCAAGATCTAATAAATCAAATAATTCAACAAAACTCTTCAAATTAAGAAATTAATGAGTTTTTAACTTCCTTTTAACTTCCGAATATCCAACTGACTAATTAATTCTTTATAACGTACTCTATTTTTTTTTTCTAAATAAGACAACAGTCGTTGGCGTTTTCCTAAAATTTTCCGCAAACCTCTCTGAGATAAATAGTCTTTTCTATGCAATTCCAAATGTGAAGTAAGTCTTCGTATCTTATTAGTGAAACTTACTATTTGAAATTCAACAGATCCCTTGTTTTCGTCTTTTTCTTTTTGTGAAATAACTGAAATGAATGAATTTTTTACCATAAAATAAGGACTCCCCCCCCCTTTTTTTTTTAGTTTTAAGTTTAAAATATTTTTTATTGATCAGTAATAATAATAAATTAATAAATGTATTCTATTAATAAATAATAAATAATGTTAGTTCATCTTAATTTTGTATACACAAAAATCTTTACTTTGTTAGTAATTCCAAATTCTATTTGACAGAATTTGGAATCAATCCAAATTTTTAAGGGTGGTCTATTTCGTCGCTTACAAAGAAGAAAAAAATTCTACCTAAAAAAAAAGTAAAAAAAAAAAAAATTCCATTGATTCATTTCTAGATCTAATTGATAGATGATTGAATTCTATGTACCAGAATGGAATATGGAGTGTATAAAAAATAAGTCGGCTATCTCCTTCTTTTCATATACTAGACCAAATATGCTATGATATATATATGCAAAATTCGCCCTTATTAAATTACAATTTCAACCGCGGATATATATATATCCTTACCATACTGAACCGACTGCCATTATTAGTATCGAACCAATAGCGATTCATACAAGCTAAATCCTCTAATCGAAAATTGGGCCAAAGAAAAAATTTCAATTTAATTAGTTTAGTTTTTTCTCTCCAAAAATGTTTGTTTTTCTCCAAAACGGGACTGCCTTTTTTTATGTTATTACCATTGAAAATTTCTGTATTTATATGAATATCGTTTTTATTTTTAAAATTGAAAGAAATTCGAATTCTTAATTCTCTACGACGTTTAGGGGATAAAATATTTTCAGGAACAAGTAAATCATAATCATTTTTTTCTCTATTTCCAATTATATTGGAATGTCTTTCATCGGTAAAATTCTTTTTATTTTTATCAACATAGAATTTTTCTCTATATTTTTTATTAATTTGTTCTTTGTTCTTATGAACTAATAAGATACCCACCATTTGATACAAAATAAATTGTCCATCAGTTTTTATCGACAGACGGACAGGTTCGATAATCAATATTCTCTTTTTCATCAATTCTGTAAGAGTTACATCTTTCTGAACCATCAGAATATTCAGATTTAGTTCTTGCCTTTGAATAGAAGATATAATAATTTCTCGTGGATTTGTAAGTCTAAGCAGGAAACAATATGTTTTGATATTATCAATTATTTTTTGATTTAAAGAACCATTCCATCTTAATTGAAAACATAAATACTCTTTTAGGAAGAAATCAAGCTCTACTTCTGTATGACTTTTGTTTTGCTTTTTATTTCTATGTTTTGTCATATCTAATCCCATATAATCTTCCTCAATATCTTTTTCTTCATTTGTGAAAACTGCTCCAAAGTCCACTTGGTCGTCAGATTCTTTTTCTTCATGATTTCGCTTCTCTAATTCAATTATTTTGTTTTCATTCGATGATATAGATATAAGAAGGTCGCCTTTTTTATTCCCGTTGATTTTCTTATTTTTACTAATATTTTTATTTCTATTATTTAAAAGAAGAAATTGAATCGGTATTGTCCATGGTTTTTTCTTATATGTGTTGTAAAGTATCACAAATTTTCGAAAGAACCAAAGTTCAAAATTCGATATGAGACTATTTTCTATTTCTTCATTCATTCCCATCCAATCAAAAAAAGGGGGGGGTTGCGTAGATGAATTGATTTCTTGATCTTGGTAAATTGGAAGAAAAGAAGTATTTTTCTTATCAATTTTATCAATTATTTGATATTTATTAGTTAGAGTTTTAGTGTTTTTTTTATCTTTGTTTCCGGTATCAATCCAGGACTCAATATCGACCCTCTTTCTAAGACAAAAATTGATAAGTCGCCAATCAAAATATTTTCGGTCTGGGTTTTTCTCGATATCGATAATATCATTTTCCACTAGATAATTAGTCATAGGAATACCTTCTAAGATGTCAAATAATTTGCTTTTATTTGTGTTGGAATTATAAAGAATCGTTTCTTTATTAGTTGGTGATTCGTAAATATCAAAGTCCGTCTTTTTTTCATAATTAATAGATTTATATGATAAAAGACTATATCTAGCGTGTTTATTAAAATTATTCTTTTGATTTGCAAATAAGTTTATCTCAAAATCATTTTTTTTGTCATAATGAATTAATTGGTCTTGTTCATGTAAATTCCATTTGCTAAATTTTTTATTTTCAACCATATGGTGCTGATCGATTCTATTTCGACATTTTTCTGGTATTAATCTAGACCATCTAAGCTGAGATAAATCGTATTTATATTGATAATGACTTCTTAACCAGTTTTTCCATTGATTCATTAAAGAAAAAGAATTTCTCCAATTTTTTTCTTTTAATTCCGAATTAAATAATCCTTGGGCTCTAAAATAATCTTTTATTTCATTCTTAAGAAAAAGGTTATGGTATTCAAAGATCGATTTTAACTTATATAAGTTAAGAATTTTGGTTTGTGATAGTTTGTAAAATACATAGGCTTGTGATAAGAAAGATATGTCACAAAAAATCTTTGAATTCTTATTAATAACAGCGATATCTCTTGACTTTTTTATAATCGAAATAAAGTAAAATTTATTTTGATTTGGTTTATCATTTTTTTTTTGATTTGATTCATTATTGGAAATGTATTTAGTAATAATCTTTTTTATTGATTCAAGAAAAAGTTGTGCATTGAGCCTTGGAATATTAATGATACCTAAAAAGATATCTATGTATATATTTTCAATCAAAATTTTTATAAAAAAGTAAAATTTACGCGATAATCGAGCATTTTTTCTTTTTAATATGTATGAAATTTTGTTTGATGAGTTGAATTTTTTAACATTATAACTTCTTTTTATTTTGTTAGGACTAATATTTATTTCGGAAGTTCTATTTTTTTTTTTCTTTTCTTTTGTAATTTTTTCTATTTGATTTAGAATTATCTTTCTTCTAGCAGAAAGATCTTTCATTTTTTTTTCTATCAGCGAATAATTTTTACAAGGCATAGATCGAATTGGGGTGGACAATTTAGAAACCGTCCGATTATTGTTATTGATTATCGAATCTTTTTTTTTTTTACTTTCATTTAATTCATCTACTTTTCGAAATTCCGATAAAAAATTTTGATTTCTTTTTGATTTTAAAAGTTTCTTTATTATTTCTTGTCGAAAAAAAATGTTTTTGATGAACCAATGCTTTTTTTCTTTTGATAAATTTTTAAATAATTTTCTTCTTTCTTCTAAAATTGTTATAACTCGAAAACCCTTTTTTGCCATCTTTCTAATTTTTTTTTCAAGTTTTTTAAAAATGGGTTTAAAAAGTGAAAGCCGCTTTCGAGGAGAACCAAAAGGAAGTTCCGCTTCCATTCCCCAAACTGTTAAAAAACAAAAATCCTTTTCTTGTACTTTCTTTTTTTTTGGACCTTTATAACGGAATTTTAACTTAGGTCTGTGCCAAGGTTTTAAACGAAAAGGAAATAGGATCTTTATTTGAATCCCACCTGTTAACCAATTTTTCGGAAATTCTTTTTCTGAGAACTGAACTCCATTATAGGTACATTTAACATGCATCTCTCTACCCCAATCCTTAAAATCGTCGGACCATTCGGGAGTTTGAAAAAATAATATACGAATAATATTTTTAGTTATTATTAATGAGGGTAATATAATATATTTTCTAAGAATCGATTGAGTTACTAAAACACAACCTCTTAGTACTTGAGCAAGAAAAATTCTATCCCAGGTTTCAGCGATTTTTATCTGCGCTTTATCCTCTCTTTTGTTGTTTTTTCTTTTGTTTTCTTTTCTTTTGTCCTCTTCTTTTTTCTTATTTTCTTTTGTTTTTTTCTTTATATAAGTAGAATCAAAAATTTTAAATTGTGTGTTTTTACACA